AAGTTTGGGGGGGGGGGATGCGTATGCGTATGCGTATGCGTATGCGTATGCGTATGCGTATGCGTATGCGTATGCGCGAGGCGTGTAAACAGCTATGTCCTGTGACCATTGACTGAATAGCACCTTATGGTTGGTGATGCTGACGGATCCACGTTCCATTCCAAGTCCAGCTACAAGTTAATTGACTGCGTCGAGGCCGGTTTGAGGCCGTAGGTGAGTCGGTGCGATTTCCCCCCCCCCAAAAAAAAAGATACCAAATGCATGGCCGCCCAGATGATGCCAGATCACGGTTGGTTAGTCATAAGTCCATCGAGATGTCTTATTTAAGGGGAACGTATGGACGGTTCTAGGTGAGATGGCCCTGAAGAAAGAACCAGATGCCAGATATAGTTTCAGTCTAGAAACCCCCACGAGTTATGGGCCCGGAGCGAGGAGAGGGATACCTGCCTGGCGGGTTGCTGGTTTCTCGGGAGTTGGTGGACTGGAAATCCCGGTCGGAGGTGGTTCGCGTACGAGGTTTACTGATACAATGTCTTTATGATATGCATGGGGACTGTAGATGTATGTACGATTATGCATAGGATGTCTTATGTAAGATTATTAATGTGTAGTATATTATGATATGCATGGGGAATATAATGGTATGTACGATTATACATAGGATGTACTATGTAAGATTATTAATGTATAGTATACCATGATATGCATGGGGTAAGTAAATTTATGCACGATTATACATAGCGTATAATCGCACATATTATTGGTTTAGTTAGACAAGGAGTAGTTTAGATAGAATGTCAGCTTTGGGAGTTGATGGCGGAGCTGTAGTATGTTTCCTCCTTGAGTGTTTTTGAGTGTCCTAGGAGGCGTATTTGCCTCATCTATGGTTTACAAGACCAGGGTAATAGTTATACTACTGGGACTGTCTTCATTTTATAAGTTTGTTCTCAATAAGGCCGGCTAGAGGTATTAGAACGAGGATGATGGTAAAATATAGGATAGATGCTGCTTGGCCAATGATGATAAATGGATGCTCAACTGGTTGCCCTCCGATTCATGTTAGGACAAGTAGGTTAGCTACTAAGGTTCAGAAGAGGCACTGGCTAATAGGGCGGAATATTAGGCTTCGTTGTTTTGCTGTATGAAGTGCTGGGATAATTATTAGCACTAGGATAGAGCAGACTAGGGCCACTACTCCCCCTAGTTTGTTAGGAATGGATCGTAGGATTGCGTAGGCGAATAAAAAGTATCATTCTGGCTTGATGTGGGGAGGTGTGCTTAATGGGTTTGCTGGGATGTAGTTATCTGGGTCCCCTAGGAGATCTGGGGCAAATAGAACTAGCGTTATTAGGAAGAGGATCATGAGAAATAGGCCTAGAATGTCTTTAATAGTGTAGTACGGGTGAAATGGGATTGCATCTATAGTAGATGATATGCCAGTTGGGTTGTTGGACCCTGTTTCGTGTAGGAACAGTAGGTGAATTATCACTAGGGCTGTAACGACAAAGGGGAGGATAAAGTGGAAGGCGAAGAATCGTGTTAAGGTCGCTTTGTCTACTGAAAACCCACCTCAGATTCACTCGACTAGGTCAGTTCCGATGTATGGAATAGCGGATAGGAGGTTGGTGATTACTGTAGCTCCTCAGAAAGATATTTGCCCTCATGGGAGGACGTATCCCATGAATGCTGTGGCTATGACTGTTAGTAGAAGTACTACTCCGATGTTTCATGTTTCCGTGAATGTGTAGGACCCATAGTACATTCCACGGCCTACGTGGAGGTAAAGGCATATGAAGAATAGAGACGCTCCGTTGGCATGCATGTAGCGGATGATTCATCCGTAATTTACGTCTCGGCAAATGTGGGTAACGGATGAGAAGGCGGTGAGTGTGTCTGATGTATAGTGTATTGCTAGAAATAGGCCTGTGACGATTTGGATGAGAAGGCAAATGCCTAGTAGGGAGCCGAAGTTCCATCATGCTGAAATACTTGTTGGGGTGGGGAGGTCAATAAATGAGTGGTTGATAATTTTAAAGAGAGGATGAGTTTTGCGGATGTTGGTCATTGGTTCTTGTAGTTGAAATTACAACGGTGGTTTTTCATATCATTGGTCATGGTTAGGTCCATGCGGGAACTATGACGTATATGGTGTTTTTATTGAGTGTTATCCTTGTGGTCAGCTTTGTTAGTTTTTCTTCAAAGCCATCCCCTGTATATGGTGGGTTGGGGTTAATTGTGGGCGGTGGAGTTGGGTGTGGTATTGTAATGAGTCTCGGCGGGTCTTTTCTGGGGTTGATAGTATTTTTGGTTTATCTGGGGGGCATGTTGGTAGTGTTTGGTTACACTACCGCCATGGCTACTGAAGAATATCCTGAAGCTTGGGGGTCAGATAGTGTGATTTTGGGGGGTTTGATTGTAGGCTTATTGGCGGAGGCGTTGATGGTAGTTTGACTGATAAGTGAGAGTGGTATAGGGCTTGTGTTTTGTGGTTTAAAGGATATAGGGGACTGGGTTATTTTAGGGGGTGATGATATGAGTTTGGTTCGTGAGGATTATATTGGAGGATCCGCCTTGTATAGTTATGGTAGCTGATTGGTGGTTGTGGCCGGGTGATCTTTATTTGTGAGTATTTTTATTGTGATCGAAATTACTCGTGGGCGTTAGAGGAGGATTAGTAGGCCTAGTGAGAGGGAGAGGAGAAAAGATAAGAAGTAGAGTTTAATTAGTCCTTTTTGGTTGGATGTGGTTGCGGAGGCTGAAAGTTGAAGTTGAGAAAGGCTTTTGGGAATGGCTTTTTCTAGTCATAGTAGGTCTAAGAGGGATGCCAGGTTTTGGCTTATTGAAAGGGTGTGGAAGGGGGCCAGGCGGTGCATGACATTGGGGTAGTATCCTAAGAGGGATGAGAATGAGTGTATGTGTGTGGGACGGGTGTCTTTGATGTGAAGTGTGATTTGATTTAATTCTATGGCGAGAATGAATCCTGCTGCTGTGACGGTGAGGGCTGCGAGTTTTATGTAAGTTGGTATGGTTGTTTGTGGAACTAGTAGGGGCGGGATGAGGTTTGAGATTAAGAAGCCTGCGAAGATGCTGCCGAATGCTAGTCGTTTGATTGGGTTTAGCAGGGTAGGATTGTTTTCGTTGACTAGGGTCAAGGTTGGGAATCGTGGTTGGCCGAGTAGTGTGAAGAAGATTAGGCGGGTGCTGTATGTGGCCGTGAATGAGGTGGCGATGAGAGTGATTAAAAGGGCTCAGGCGTTTGTGTAGGATGTGTTTGCGGCTTCGATAATTAGGTCTTTAGAATAGAAGCCTGTGAGGAATGGTATTCCTGTCAGTGCCAGGCTTCCGATTATAAGGGCAGTAGAGGTGAAGGGCATAGCTTTTAGTAATCCGCCTATTTTTCGAATGTCTTGTTCATTGTTCAGGTTGTGGATGATAGATCCAGAGCATATGAACAGTATTGCCTTGAAGAATGCGTGTATACAGATATGGAGGAAGGCCAGGTAGGGTTGGTTTAGTCCGATGGTAACTATTATTAGGCCTAGTTGGCTTGAGGTTGAGAAGGCAATAATTTTTTTAATGTCATTTTGTGTAAGGGCGCAGATGGAGGTGAATAGTGTGGTAATGGCACCTAGGCATAGGGTAAGTGTAAGGATAAGATTGTTGTTTTGTAGGAGTGGGTGGAATCGTACTAGTAAAAAGACTCCTGCTACAACTATAGTGCTTGAGTGTAGTAGGGCCGAGACGGGTGTTGGGCCTTCTATGGCAGATGGTAGTCAAGGGTGCAGCCCGAATTGGGCTGATTTTCCCGTTGCTGCTAGAAGGAGGCCTAGTAGGGGCAGGGGGTTGCTGGGGTTGAGTGCAAAGATCTGTTGAAAGTCTCATGAGTTGAGGTGTATGAGGAATCATGCTATTGTCACGATGAAGCCGATGTCTCCGATTCGGTTATATAGGATGGCCTGGAGGGCTGCGGTATTGGCGTCTGTTCGTCCGTATCATCAGCCAATAAGAAGGAAGGATATGATTCCTACTCCTTCTCACCCAATGAAGAGTTGGAACATGTTGTTGGCTGTTACTAAGATAATTATTGTAATTAGGAATAGGAGAAGGTATTTGAAGAACCGGTTAATGTATGGGTCTGAGTGTATATATCATAGCGAAAACTCCATAATTGATCAGGTAACAAACAGGGCCACAGGGACAAAGATGAGTGCGAAAAAGTCTAGTTTGAAGCTGAGGGAGAGTTTTATGGTTTGCAGTGTTACTCAGTGTCAATTTGAAATGACTATTTCTTGTCCGGAGGATAGGAATACTGCGGCTGGAATCGTGCTGGCTAGGAATGCGTACGAGATGGTGGTTGTTACGTAGTAGGGGTAAAGTTTGGTTTTGTACATGCTAGAGAAGGACATTATGATGGGGACTGTAAGGATAACGAGGGCTACGATGGTCAGGGGGGCAACTAGGTTTATTACTTTTATTTGGATTTGCACCAAGTCTTTGGTTCCTAAGACCAACGGATTACTGTTATCCTATAAAAGTGAGAAAGCCATGATTTTACGCATGGATAGCAGGAGTTAGCAGTTCTTGCGGTTCTTTCTCGGTGAATAAGAAATGTTTGAGTTTCTGTTACTAGATTCACAATCTAGGGTTTTAAGTAAACTATATTCACAGTATAGAGGACCTAGAATAATTTTGGGGTTGATTGATAGGAGTATGAGAGGAAATAAATGGAGGAGCATGAGAGTGTTTTCTCGTGTAAAGGTAGGTTTAATAGTGGAAGTGTGATAGGTGAATTTTCCTCGTTGTGTGGTAATTAGTATATAGAGGGAGTATAGGGCTGTGATTAGCATATTTAGTCCTACGAGCATGATTGTAAGGTAAGATCAGGTGAATGTGGTGATAGCTACAAGTAGTTCTCCGATCAGGTTAATTGAAGGGGGAAGTGCTAGGTTAGTAAGGCTCGCCAGTAGTCATCATGATGCTATTAGGGGTAGAAGTGTTTGAAGGCCGCGGGCCAGGATTATAGTGCGGCTGTGGGTTCGTTCATAGTTAGTGTTAGCTAAACAGAATAGCATTGAGGATGTAAGGCCGTGTGCTACTATCAGCGCTGTGGCCCCTATGAAGCTTCATGGGGTGTGGATAAGAATTGCCATGATAACGAGAGCCATGTGGCTTACGGATGAGTAGGCAATCAGTGATTTTAGGTCTGTCTGTCGCAGACAGATGGAGCTAGTTATTACTATGCCCCACAATGATAATATCATAAATGGATATGCTATGTGGTCTGTGGCTGGGTCTAGAATAGCCGTGATTCGTATTATGCCATAGCCGCCCAGCTTTAGTAGGACAGCAGCTAGGACTATTGAGCCTGCAATGGGTGCTTCGACGTGAGCTTTTGGGAGTCAGAGGTGGAGACCATATAGGGGTATTTTTACTATGAAGGCTATTATGCATGCTAGTCATATGAGCTTGGATGTTCAGGTATGTGATAGGGTGGGAGCTCAGTACTGGATTACGAGTAAGTTTAGCGAGCCGATAATGTTTTGTATGTAGATCAGGGTGACTAGTAAGGGGAGGGATCCGGCCAGCGTGTAGAATAGGAAGTAGTAGCCTGCGTTTAGTCGTTCTGCCTGATTGCCCCATCGGGTGATGATAATAAGGGTTGGGATTAGTGTTGCTTCAAACAAGATGTAGAATAGGATTAGTTCTGTGGCACTAAATGTTATGATTAGTAACGCTTGGAGTGAGATTAGCATGGTGATGTATACCTTTTTCCGGGTGGCAGTTTCTTTGACTAGGTGGGATTGACTAGCTATGATTATCAGGGGTAGTAGTCAGGTGGTGAGGATGATTAGCGGGGTTGAGAGTGGGTCCGTGAAAAATGTTAACGAGAAATTTAGGCTTGAGTCTGTCGTTTGGAAGAGCATGGAAAGGCTAACCAGGCTGATTAAGATGCTGTGGGTGGTTGTATTGATTCACATTATAGTCTTCTTGGATAGCCAAGTTAGGGGGATGAGCATGAGGGTAGGGATGATCAGTTTTAGCATTGTAGTAGGTTTAGATTCTGTACGTAGTCTATGCCGTATGTGTTGGAGACCATGACTAGCAGGGCGAGGCCCACGGCCGCTTCGCAAGCGGCGAAGACTATTAGGATAATTGGCATCATGGTGGCTATCGTGAAGTGTATGTTTAGGATCGCTAAGGTGCTTAGGACAAATAGGGACAGTATTATACCCTCTAGGCATAGTAGAGATGATATTATGTGTGATCGATACACTAGGAGTCCTGTTAGGGCCACCATAAACGCTAGGAATACGTTTGAGTAGACTGAGGGCATGTGATAGCTATGAAGTTAATCATAGTCTATTGAGTCGAAATCAGTTGTTTTAAATTAAACTAGCTATCATATTCAGCTCATTCCAGTCCTTTTTGAAGTCATTCGTAAGCTAATCCTAGTGCTAACAGGGAGATAAGGAATAAGGCTGTTATTAGCATAGGAGTAAGGTTATTGGCTTGGGAGGCTCATGGTAGTGGTAGTAGAAGGGCGATTTCCAGGTCGAATAAGAGGAATGTAATGGCTACCAGAAAAAATTTTATTGAGAAGGGAAGTCGGGCGGACCCTATGGGGTCAAAGCCACATTCGTATGGACTGGATTTTTCCATGTACATGTTCATTTGGGGGAGTCAGAATGCGATGAGGACAAGAAGGGAGGCTAGACATGTGTTGATGAATAGGGTTGTGACTAGGTTTATTGTTCTATTTCGGGTTTGGACCGAAGCTAGTTGATTGGAAGTCAACTGTACTGGTCAATACTAAGAGAACAGGATCCTCATCAGTAGATAGATACGTATAGGAAAAGTCATACGACGTCCACGAAATGTCAGTATCAAGCGGCGGCTTCAAATCCGAAGTGGTGGGTGGATGTGAAATGGAACTTTAGTTGTCGTAGAAAGCATACGATTAAAAACGAGGAGCCGATAATTACGTGAAGTCCATGAAATCCAGTGGCTATAAAAAAGGTGGAGCCGTATACGCCGTCTGAGATTGTAAATGGTGCTTCGAAGTATTCTGACGCTTGAAGAAGAGTGAAGTAGACTCCTAGGGCGATGGTGATGAATAGGGCCTGAAGTATATGTTTCCGTTGGCCTTCTATTAAGCTATGATGAGCCCACGTAATTGATACACCTGAGGCAAGGAGGACGGAGGTGTTTAGAAGTGGGACTTCGAGGGGGTTTAGTGGGTGAATTCCTGTGGGAGGTCAGCACCCTCCTAGCTCAGGTGTGGGAGCAAGGCTAGAGTGGTAGAAGGCTCAGAAGAACCCAGCGAAGAAGAATACTTCGGACACGATGAACAGGATTATGCCGTATCGTAGTCCTTTTTGTACGATGGTCGTGTGATGACCCTGGAATGTGCTTTCTCGGACGACATCTCGTCATCACTGATATATTGTTAAGAGGTTAGTGACTAGTCCTAGTGTAAGTAGGGTTGCGGAGTTAAAGTGGAATCATATGATTAGGCCTGATGTTATTAGAAGGGCAGACAGCGCTCCTGTGAGTGGTCAAGGGCTTGGGTTTACTATATGGTAAGCATGTGTTTGGTGGGTCATTAGGTGTTGTCGTGTAAGTAGAGGCTTACTAATAGGGTAAATACGTAGGCTTGGATGAGCGCTACGGCGAATTCTAGGATTGTGAGTAAGACAAGGATGATAAATGTGATTGAGGCTGTCGTTGGGCTGATAGATATCAGTGCTAGGGTTGCACCTCCGATCAGGTGGATTAATAGGTGGCCTGCTGTGATGTTTGCGGTTAGTCGTACGGCTAAAGCTATAGGTTGAATAAAGAGGCTGATGGTTTCGATGATAATTAGTATTGGGATTAAGGGGATGGGTGTCCCTTGTGGTAAGAAGTGGGCTAATGAGGCTTTGGATTTATGGCGGAAGCCTGTAATTACTGTGCCGGCTCATAGAGGAATTGCCATTGCCAGGTTTATAGACAGTTGGGTGGTTGGGGTGAATGTGTGGGGTAATAGACCTAGGAGGTTTGTTGTGCCAATAAAGGTGATGAGAGAAACTAGCATGAGGGCTCATGTGCGTCCTTTGGTGTTGTGGATATTCATTATCTGTTTTAGGATTATATTTACTAGTCATTGCTGGAGTGCGATGATTCGATTATTGATTAGGCGTTTGGGGGAGGGGAATAGGATGCTTGGGAATATAATAATTAGGGCGACAATTGGGAGTCCTATTATTGTAGGCGTAGCGAATGAGGCAAATAAGTTTTCGTTCATTTTGTTTCTCAGGGGGTCGAGTATTTCGACTTGGTTGGTGTTTTGGGCTGGGGCGGGGAGAACGAGCTGTGTTTAGTGAATTTCAGTTGTATTAGGATGAATAGTGATAGAAGCATGGATAAGATAACGGTGAATCATGTTGATGTATCTAGTTGGGGCATTGTCATTGAGGAGAGATTTATTGCACTCTCAGTCTTTAACTTAAAAGGTTAATGCTATTTTTAGCATCTCAAGGAATTTAAAGCATTGATGTTGATCAGCTTTCAAAATGTTTTAGTGGGACAACTTCAAGTACGATAGGCATGAAGCTATGGTTTGAGCCGCAGATCTCTGAGCATTGACCGTAGTACAGACCAGGGCGGGTGGCCATTAATGTGGCCTGGTTTAGTCGGCCCGGAATTGCATCTGTTTTTAGCCCCAGAGATGGGACAGCTCATGAGTGCAGAACGTCCTCAGACGAGATTAGTATGCGAACTGATAGTTCTATTGGTAGTACGATTCGATTGTCTACTTCTAGAAGTCGAAGTTCCCCTGGCTTTAGATCTGGGGTTGGGATTATATATGAGTCGAAGGTCAGATTTTCGTAGTCTGTGTACTCATAGCTTCAGTACCATTGATGGCCCATGGCTTTAACGGTCAGTAGGGGGTTGTTAATTTCGTCTATTATGTAGAGAATTCGTAGAGAGGGTAGTGCGATAAGGATGAGGATAATGGCAGGCAGAATGGTTCACACTGTTTCTACTTCTTGGGCGTCTATTGTACTTGTGTGGGTAAGTTTCGTCGTTAGTATAATTGTGATGATGTATAGAACAAGGGAGCTGATTAAGAAGACGATTATGAGTGTGTGGTCGTGGAAGTGAAGTAGTTCCTCTATAATGGGTGATGTGGCATCTTGAAATCCTAGTTGGAGGGGATAGGGCATGGGAAGTATAAAGGATTCTCACCTATAATTTAACTTTGACAAAGTTATATAATTATTTTATTAATACTTCATGAAGAGAAAGCCATAGGGGCTATGGGGCTGGCTTGAAACCGGTCTTTGGGGGTTCGATTCCTTCCTTTCTCGGTTAAGTTTTTACGTATGCGGGTTCTTCGAATGTGTGATATGGTGGTGGGCAGCCGTGTAGTCATTCGATGTTGGTAGGTGTCAGTTCGACCAATGATACTTCTCGTTTGGATGCGAATGCTTCTCAGATTATAAAAATTATTAGTATGACTGCTGTCAGTGAGATAAAGGATCCTATTGATGATACCGTATTTCATATGGTGTATGCGTCTGGGTAGTCAGAGTAACGTCGTGGTATGCCAGATAGGCCTAGGAAGTGTTGGGGGAAGAATGTCAGGTTTACCCCTACGAACATGATGATAAAGTGGATTTTGGCTCAGGTCAGATCAAGAGTGTACCCTGTGAACAGAGGGAATCAGTGGACAAAGCCTCCTATAATGGCAAACACGGCTCCTATGGATAGAACATAGTGGAAGTGGGCTACTACGTAGTAGGTGTCATGTAGGACGATGTCTAGGGAAGAATTGGCTAGTACGATGCCTGTGAGACCCCCTACTGTAAACAGGAAGATAAAGCCTAGGGCTCATAACATGGCCGGGGATCATTTGATATTTCCTCCATGTAGTGTGGCCAGCCAGCTGAATACTTTTACTCCGGTAGGAATTGCGATAATTATTGTGGCTGATGTGAAGTATGCTCGTGTGTCGACATCTATGCCTACTGTGAATATGTGATGGGCTCATACGATGAATCCCAGGAAGCCGATTGATATCATAGCCCAGACCATGCCCATGTAGCCGAATGGCTCTTTTTTCCCTGAATAGTAGGTTACGATGTGGGAGATTATACCGAATCCTGGCAGGATTAAAATATAGACTTCCGGGTGACCGAAGAATCAGAACAGATGTTGGTAGAGAATTGGGTCTCCTCCGCCGGCCGGGTCAAAGAATGTCGTGTTGAGGTTACGATCTGTCAGAAGTATGGTAATGCCAGCAGCTAGGACGGGGAGAGATAGCAGCAGTAGGACTGCCGTAATTAGAACGGATCAAACAAATAGGGGGGTTTGGTATTGGCTTATGGCAGGGGGTTTTATATTAATAATGGTGGTGATGAAGTTGATGGCCCCTAGGATGGATGATACCCCCGCTAGGTGTAGGGAGAAAATGGTAAGGTCGACAGATGCTCCTGCATGGGCTAGGTTACCTGCCAGTGGTGGATATACTGTTCAACCTGTCCCTGCTCCAGCTTCCACTATAGAAGAGGCGAGGAGGAGGAGGAATGAAGGGGGCAGCAGCCAGAAGCTCATGTTGTTTATGCGTGGGAATGCTATATCTGGGGCGCCAATTATTAGAGGTACTAATCAATTGCCGAATCCTCCAATCATGATTGGTATAACTATAAAGAAGATTATGACGAATGCGTGAGCAGTTACGATTACGTTGTAGATTTGGTCATCTCCTAATAATGTGCCTGGCTGTCCAAGTTCGGCTCGAATTAGTAGACTTAGGGCAGTGCCCACTATTCCGGCTCAAGCACCGAATAGCAAGTACAGGGTTCCAATGTCCTTATGGTTTGTTGAGAAAAGTCAGCGGGTGATGAACATAGGTAAAATGGCTGAGTAAGCATTAGACTGTAAATCTAAAGACAAAGGTAAAGTCCTTTTTTTGCCAGAGCTCCGAGTGTGTATTTGAATTGCAAGTTCAAAGAAGCAGCTTCAGACGCTGCCGGGGCTTCTCCCGCCTTTTTTTTCTGAGGCGGGAGAAGTAGATTGAAGCCAGGTGTTTAGGGTGTTTAGCTGTTAACTAAAAGTTCATGGGGTTAGAGCCCATCAATCTAGGGAGGATTTAGCTTAACTAAAGTGTCTGGTTTGCGGTCAGAAGATGTGAGATGTGGTCTTGCAATCCTTAGGTCAGGGGTTAAGTAGTGTGTACTTACTTAGGGCTTTGAAGGCCCTTGGTCTATGTCTTAACCTAAACCTCTAGTCTAAGATCAACACTATTGGGGATAGTGGGATTATCATGGTGGATGCAACGATTAAGGTTGATGTAAGTGGTGGGAACTTTGTGGTTTTGATTTTTCATTTTATTTTTATATTGTTTATTGAGGGGAATAGTGTAAGTGATGTGGAGTAAATTAGTCGTATGTAGAAGTAGAGGTTTAAGAGTGCTAGTATTGCTATGATGGTTGGGAGCATGATTATGTTGTTCTTTGTCAGCTCTTGGATGATTATTCATTTGGGGAGGAATCCTGATAGTGGTGGCAGACCTCCTATTGACAGAAGTGTTGCTAGGGTGATGGTGGTGAGAATTGGAGCTTTGTTTCATATGAGTGATATTGATAGGGTGGTTGTAGATGAATTGTTAATGAATAGGATGAACATGGTAATTGTCATTATTAGGTAGATTAGCAGGTTTAGTAGCATGAGTGAAGGGTTAAATGTGACAATGCTTATTATTCATCCTATATGAGCGATAGATGAGTAGGCCATAATTTTTCGTAGTTGTGTCTGGTTCAGGCCTCCTCAGCCTCCGATTATAATGGATAGAACTGCCATGGTGAGTATAAGGTTGAGGTTGATGGATGGGTAGATTTGGTATAGGATAGCTATTGGGGCTATTTTTTGTCAGGTAAGCAAGATTAAGCCGGATATTAGGGGGGTTCCTTGGGTTACCTCTGGAACTCAGAAGTGGAATGGGGCTAGACCTAGTTTTATTGCTAGTGCCATGGTGATTGCATATGATGCTATTGGGTTGGGTATTTTTATAACGGATCATTGGCCTGACTGGGTTAGGTTGATGATCACGGCTAGTATTAGAAGCATGGAGGCTGTTGCCTGGGTCAGGAAATACTTGGTGGCTGCTTCTGTGGATCGAGGACTTGGTTTGATTATGATGATGGGGATTATGGAGAACATGTTTATTTCTAGCCCTATTCAGACTAGCAGCCAGTGGGAGCTGATTATGGTAATTATTGTGCCTAGGAATAGGTTGAGTAGAATCATAATGAGAACAATGGGGTTTATTAGTACGGGAAGGCTGTGAGCCTACATTTTCGGGGTATGGGCCCGATAGCTTGATTAGCTGACCTTACTTAGAGTGTGGTGTAATAAGGAAGCACGGAGATTTTTGAGTTCTCAGGTGAAGGTTCAAGTCCTGCGGCTCTAGGAATAAGAGGGTTGTAGCCTCTATGTTTTACTCTATCAAAGTAATTCTTTTGTCAGACATATTCCTATATATGTGGTGGGATTCCTGCGGATATTGCGGGAGAGGAGACGTGAAGCATGCACAGTGCTAGGGTTAGTGGGAGGAAGCTTTTTCACAGTAGATGCATGAGCTGATCGTAGCGGAATCGGGGGTAGGATGCTCGTACCCACAGAAACATGACGGTGAGGAGGAGGGTTTTTGTGACAAAGTTTACTGTGAATAGTTCCGGAAATAGTGGGTTGTGAAGGGCTCCTAAGAAGAGAATGGTTGTTAGTGCATTTATTATGATGATGTTGGTGTATTCAGCTATGAAAAATAAGGCGAATGGCCCCGCTGCATATTCAACGTTGAACCCGGATACTAGTTCTGATTCACCTTCGGTGAGGTCAAATGGGGCTCGATTTGTTTCTGCTAGTGTCGAAATAAATCACATTATTGCTAAGGGTCAGAGGGGGAAAATTAGTCATATGTGTTCTTGGGTTGTAGTTAGGGAAGATAGTGTGAAAGATCCGTTCATTATTATGATCGATACTAGGATGATGGCCAGGGTTACTTCGTATGAGATCGTTTGTGCTACTGCTCGTAGGGCTCCGATGAGGGCATATTTTGAGTTGGAAGCCCATCCGGATCATAGGATGGAGTATACTGCTAGGCTGGAGAGGGCAAGGATGAATAGGACCCCTAGGTTTAAGTTGATGAGTGAATATGGCATGGGTATGGGGATTCACAGGGAGAGCGCTAGGGAGAAGGCCAATGTGGGAGCTAGGATAAATATAAGTTTTGACGATGTGAGTGGTCGTAGGGGTTCTTTGATGAATAGTTTAATTGCGTCCGCGATTGGTTGAAGTAGGCCGTAGGGGCCCACGATGTTTGGGCCTTTACGTAGTTGCATGTAGCCTAGGGTCTTTCGTTCGACTAGTGTTAGGAAGGCTATTGCTAAGAGGATAGGGACGATCAAGCATACGATGTTTATTAGGAACATAATGTTAAGAAGAGGAGTTGAACCTCTGGTTATAAAGGCTTAAGTCTTACGCAATTACCTGTCTCTGCCATCTTAACAAGGCCCTGATTTAGAGCGTGGTTGGTGTACTGGTCTAGATTTAGATTAATTTCATCTATTGGGGTTAAAGGCGCGCGTGTGACGTTGGCCTTATTTCTCTGGTCCTTTCGTACTGGGAGAAATTGGTTATAGATAGAAACCGACCTGGATTGCTCCGGTCTGAACTCAGATCACGTAGGACTTTAATCGTTGAACAAACGAACCCTTAATAGCGGCTGCACCATTTGGATGTCCTGATCCAACATCGAGGTCGTAAACCCTATTGTCGATAGGGGCTCTTTAATAGGATTGCGCTGTTATCCCTGGGGTAACTTGGTCCGTTGATCAATAATTTGGGTCAATGAGTGATAAAATGGACTTTGACTTGTTGGTCTTAGTTCTTATCATTCGGAGGTTTTGTTTTGCTCCGAGGTCACCCCAACCAAAATTGGTAGCTCATGACTTACCTGTGATTTGTTCCTGTCGGGGGAGGGTAGGTGGTTATTGTTGAGCTAATTAATTGAAGCTCCACAGGGTCTTCTCGTCTTATATGTGTATTCCCGCCTCTTCACGGGAAGGTCAATTTCACTGACTGGGAATAGGAGACAGTTGAATCTTCGTTTGGCCGTTCATACAGGTCCTTAGTTAGAGAACAAATGATTATGCTACCTTTGCACGGTCAGGGTACCGCGGCCGTTGAACATATGTCACTGGGCAGGCAGTGCCTCTAATAATTGTAATGCTAGAGGTGATGTTTTTGGTAAACAGGCGAGATTCGTGTTTGCCGAGTTCCTTCTACTCCTTTGGGTCTTTCCGGTGTGCATGCCTGTGTTGGGTTAACAATAAGTGCGGAATGTTATTATTTAGTGGGTTGTAATTGCCTTGTTGTTAATCATCAGTGGGATATCCGTTCTGATGTAAGCTCATGCGCGGAGAAAATATTCTCGTTACTGATGTTAACAGTATCTCTTCTATTTAATGATAGATTGGTCCAGTGGTAGGTGTCGGGAGGTGACTAGTGGTTTGTGGGATTTAGAGTGGGATTGAGTTTTGAGCTTGAACGCTATCTTTATTGGTGGCTGCTTTTAGGCCAACAATGGGAAACGATTGTAGTTTACTCTCCGGCTAAGGCTTAGTCCTTGGTTCAATAGAGCTGTACCTCTATTGATTATGATTAAAATTTACAGTGGGATTAAATTTTTGGGTTCGTGAGGTAAATTTTAAGTTGAACTAATATTCTGTTCTGGACAACCAGCTATCACCAGGCTCGATTGGCTTTTCACCTCTACCTATAGATCTTCTCACTATTTTGCAACATAGATGAGTTGGTTCTTACTACTGTCCATAGGTAGCTCGTCTGGTTTCGGGGTACTTGACTAAAGTTCTCTTTGCCAAGGGTGTTCTGGTTAGCTCATTATGCAAAAGGTAAAAGTGTTTGTCTTTGCTGTTTCTTACTTTAAATTAATCTTTCATCTTTCCCTTACGGTACTTTCTCTATAGCGCCGGGGTAGAATTTCTATCTCCTATACTTTAATCTGCGGGTAAATGTTTTGTTTGGTTCTTGTTGTGGTAGTTGTATTGGGCGGATTTGGGGCTAGAATTAGTTCAAAGCGGTCAGTGTCCCTGAAATCTTCTGGGTGTAAGCCGGATGCTTTATTTAAGCTACGCCTTGGTGGTCCAAGCACACTTTCCAGTATGCTTACCTTGTTACGACTTGTCTCTTCTCATATGGTTGCTGACTAGGTATTATGTTTGTTATTGGCTTGGATAGTTGAAGAGGGTGACGGGCGGTGTGTGCGTGCTTTATGGCCTGATTCAATTAAGCTCTCTATTCTTAATTTACTACTAAATCCGCCTCATGCTTAAGAGTTTTCATTAAGGTTTTCGTAGAGTGTTCTATTATTTAGAAAATGTAGCCCATTTCTTCCCACCCCATAGGCTACACCTTGACCTAACGTTTTTGTGTGAATTATTGTGCTCACTGTGGTTCCCTATTGGGGTCTGCTGAAGATGGCGGTATATAGACTGTATTAGCAAGGGGCGGTCAGGTGTAGCGGGGTTTATCGATTACAGAACAGGCTCCTCTAGGAGGATATAAAGCACCGCCAAGTCCTTTGAGTTTTAAGCTGTTGCTAGTAGTACTCTGGCGGATAGCTTTGTTTGAAAGCTATCTTAGTTTAGGGCTAGGCATAGTGGGGTATCTAATCCCAGTTTGTGTCCTAGCTATCGTGTCTTCAGACTTGTTAAAGTCACTTTCGTGGGGTATTTTAGCTTCTGCTGGGGCTTTTTACAGCATAGCAGGAGTTTAACTTTATTGGGGGGGGGAAATGTCTAAAACACGCTTTACGCCGGAAGCTATTAATTTGGGTCAATCGTATGACCGCGGTTGCTGGCACGAAATTTACCAACCCTGTGTGGCAGCATAACTTAGTCGAGCTTTCGCTCATTGCTTAATTTTTATCACTGCTGTGTCCCGTGGGGGCGTGGTTGAGCAAAGCGTTGTGAGCTACTAGTTGTGGCTAGTGTACTTGATGCTAGCTCCTTTTGGTCTAGTGAAGAACTAGAGGGCATTCTCACTGGGGCGCTGACACTTGCATGTGTAATTTTGCTGCGAATTAATAGTAAGGCTAGGACCAGACCTGTGTGTCTATGGGGTCGTTTAGACTCATTTAGGCATTTTCAGTGCCTTGCTTTAGTTTTAAGCTACATGGAC